CTTGCCTAGTTCTAGGCTTAGACGAAAGAGCTCATTCATAGATTCCATCTTTCTAGCATTTCATGTCTTTCTTCCTTCAACTCTAATTCATGCCATGAATTGTTAAGTCCTTCTATAATAGCTATTGCCTCTCTTCTCACCTCCCCTAGAGCTATTGAATAAAAATCCGAGGCTCACTCGCTGCCCTAAGCCCTACAGTTCCTTCGCTTACCGCCTAAGATGAATCTATTGCCTCCCCTCCCTCCACGAGTAGATATTTAGTATTGAATAGTGTCAAACCCAATCCCAAGCAATAGTCAAGAAGAAAAACTCAGGACTAGGAAAGAAAGGCAGAGACAGGGAAAGCTAGGGTGATAGCCCTATAGATGAGTAATAGGATAGGGAGCACTCCGCTACACTCATTAGGACAACAACCTCCTAACTACTATGAGTTAAGCAACTAATGGACAGACCAGACCGCATAAGACTACTGAAATAGAAAAAGAGAAGGGATTCACGGGCAGTGAAGGCAACCAAGGGAGAGGAATCATTCCATTCAATTCCGAAGCCTAGCGTCTCCTGTAAGACTCTATCACCTTCATTCTTTTGTTGAGGTTCTGGCACTTCTTCCTCCGGCCCTCTATTTACATAGCGAAGAAAGGCAAAGGCTCTTGCTTGAATGCGTGACTTATGTCTCTTTTTCCATTTATAAAAAGTAAGATGAATCTACGCTCCTCGGCCTATAGTAAGTGAATGAGAGGGTATGGGGTTCCGGGTCTTTTTCCAGTCAAAATTGACTAAGAGGCAATCCCCTTTTTCCGTGATAATGTGAAAGGACTCAATTCCTTCTTTCTTCCCCAGCGAAATGTAGCAGGAACAGCCTTCCCGCAGTCGCATTAAGGAGATTTTTTCTTGAAACTCTTTACTCCTTCACCCGTAGCAAGTACTCATTTCTATTTAGTTGTTTTCTTACTCTATCCGGCTATTGAACCTGGTTTCCCTCTGCATATGGTAATAGAGAGTTAGACAGCTTAGAGAGCTCCTCAAAGGGCTAGTTCTCACTCTGTTTTGGGGACCCCCAAGACTGTCTTTCCCTGTGTTTCCTAGTCTATATAGGTCCAATCTCATCTGCTAGCGCTTCTTCGTTGCTTGGTCGGGACACATTCATCGATTTCTTTTCATTCTTCCTGGGCTTGCAAGTGACTTACTTCTTTTGGCCGTTCTTGCTGTCTTAAGTCGTCCTCTTTTCTTTAGAAGCTGTTAATTGATTTCGTGCCTGCCCTAAGGCTAAGGGGAGAACTGCATGTCCTACTAGTCGGATAGAAGCCTACCCACCTACCAGCCTACCTTGTTCATATCGAGCCGGACAGGAGAGACCCTCTTTAAAGTGAATAGAAGCAATTCCTTTTATAAGCTTGAAAATAGCCGCTGTAAATCAATTCAAATAGATAGGGGAGTTCCGAACCAGCAGCAAGCCCTTTCTCGCCCTTTCTAATGTCCTAGGCGAAGGCAGTGCAGGTGAAAGCCCAATAGATCCCATTTTTTTTTATCGCTCCACATAGCTCACGACCCGGCACGAAGAAATCTCTTAGACGGGCGGATGCGAATCTGGATCTATCAACGGAGCAATTCCATTCCAGTCGTAGTCTCAATCCCATATTCAATGAAAGTCTCCGCCGTGTCTGACCCCCTCTTTCTATCCGGAGTGAGTCAGGCGGCTAAGCCTTTAATCCTGATAAAAGAAAGAGTTTTCCCACCCTCCAAGTATCCATAAATGGAATCGGTTTGAGTGAATTACTTACCGCAGTCAAAGCCAATAGGGAAAGTCAGGTCAAGAGAGAGTCTCTTTCCGATTAGTGCATCTCGCACTTCCAATTCATTCCGAGTTAGAAAAAGTCAGTTCCTTCCCTCCCTTTTACTTTTTCTAGGGTAAAGTCCTCTTAAATGGATTACTAGTTCCTTCCTTCCCAATCAATGCTAACTCTATCTTCCTCTCTTGTAATTTAGGAGATTTCCCCAGCCCATAAAGAACTGTAGTTACATACAGCTCTCAAAAGATAAAAAGAGAAAGAGCTATGAGTTCAAGTAAGAAAGTGAAAGTTCAGTCCTCATAGTTTCCCTATCCCACTGCCAAAAAGAAGACAGCAACAATCTAGCTCCTCGTACTACTTCTCTCAGTAAATACCATTCTCTTAGTTAGGTAGTAAGTAGATAGACGGATTAGTACTTTTACCCAGGGGTAGCCTTCCTTGTCGCCAAAGAAGAATGAGAATTGATAAAGTTTTCTTGGGGTTTTTCGCTTCAATAGCAGAAGCAAAGAAGTCAAATCAATGCAGCTTTCGTGCCCAGCCTAAAAAGATCCTATCCTCTTGCAGCTGGAGCTCTTGATGGCACGTTCAAGCGAGTTTATGAATGAATGAAATCAGTTGAAGGAGCGGCCAAGGACGAAAGCTTTGATTGCGTTCTGCTATGGTTGGCTTTTTCCTTGCCTAAAACAACTATCTTCTCTTCGCGAACGGTT